AGTTTTACCGGGTATGCCTTATATACCGCTTTTGGGCAACCTTCTCAACAACTAAGAGATCCATTCGAAGAACATGGGGACTAGTTGAAGTAACGAGCCTCCCGATGTTGGGAGGCTCATTACTTCAATTGAGATAATGAAAAATCATTTCACTTTTTAGTTGGAACTTTAGGCGGTTCTCGAAAAAAGATAGCGAAAAAAATTATCCCTAGAGTCGAGACTAAAAGGAATGTATAAACCAATGCTTCCATAGATTCGATCGTGGTTTACAATTATAGCTTCCATACCTGTTTATTTTTTTTTCTCTTTTTGGGAATAATCTCGAAAGAACAAGAGTCTAAAAAGCGTTGATTTAAATGCACTCTGATACTCTGATGTCAAATGCCCTTCAAAAAGAAAATAGAGGTGAAAGATACCAAACCTGTTTTGTATCAGACTACCTGTCTTCTTGTAGTTGGATCCCCTAGTTTTTGGAATGCTCCAAACTCTACTTGAGCATCCAAATCTGGGTCAATACCAGCAAAAACATCTCTGAACAAGGTTCTAGCACCATGCCAAATGTGTCCGAAGAAGAAGAGCAAAGCAAACGAAGCATGCCCAAAAGTAAACCACCCCCTTGGACTGCTACGAAAAACACCATCGGATTTCAAAGTTGCACGATCTAATTCAAAAATTTCACCCAATTGAGCGCGTCTAGCATATTTTTTCACAGTAGCAGGGTCACTATAACTGACTCCATTGAGTTCGCCGCCATAGAACTCAACGGTTACACCTACTTGTTCAACACTATACTTAGATTCTGCCCTTCTAAAAGGAACATCAGCTCTAACAATTCCATCGCCGTCTACCAAAACGACTGGAAATGTTTCAAAAAAAGTAGGCATACGACGTACAAAAAGCTCACGCCCCTCTTTATCTCGAAAGATAGGGTGTCCTAACCATCCAACCGCTATTCCATCTCCGTTATCCATTGAGCCTGCTCTGAATAACCCTCCTTTTGCCGGATTATTGCCGATATAATCATAAAAGGCTAATTTTTCAGGAATTTTAGACCAGGCTTCTGATAAACTTTTATTTTCTGCTAGCCCGGCGCTAACTCTTCGATATATCTCTTGCTGGAAGTAACCCTGATCCCATTGATAACGAGTGGGACCAAATAATTCGACGGGGGTAGTTGCTGAACCATACCACATAGTTCCAGCAACAACAAAAGCTGCAAAAAAGACAGCTGCGATACTACTGGAGAGTACGGTTTCAATATTTCCCATACGCAATCCTTTATATAGACGTTGTGGTGGTCGGACACTAAGATGGAATAGACCCGCTAATATCCCCAATGTACCTGCTGCAATATGATGAGAAGCTATTCCTCCCGGAACAAAAGGATCAAAACCTTCCACGCCCCACGATGGATTTACAGGTTGTACTTTTCCCGTTAGTCCATAAGGATCGGACACCCATATTCCAGGACCATACAAGCCTGTTACATGAAATGCACCAAAACCAAAGCAAGCCACCCCGGATAGAAATAAATGAATTCCAAAGATCTTAGGCAAATCCAAAGAAGGTTTTCCTGTACGTTCATCACAAAATATTTCTAGATCCCAATAGACCCAATGCCAGATAGCTGCCAAAAAGCATAAGCCAGAAAATACAATATGTGCCCCGGCCACACCTTCGTAACTCCAAACCCCCGGATTCGTTACAGTCCCTCCTGTGATACTCCAACCGCCCCATGAATTGGTTATTCCTAAACGAGTCATGAAGGGTATAACGAACATACCCTGTCTCCACATTGGATCAAGAACAGGGTCAGAAGGATCAAAAACTGCTAATTCATACAGAGCCATCGAGCCCGCCCAACCAGCAACCAGAGCTGTATGCATTATATGAACGGAAAGTAACCGGCCGGGATCATTCAATACAACGGTATGAACACGATACCAAGGCAAACCCATGGAAAATACCCCTTTCGCAAATAAAAATGAACACTGCGTAACTTTATTGCATTGGAAAAGACTATACTATGACTGTCCTATGGACCTCCCTTGTTCAATGGATTATTTCCTAACAAGGGAAGGGTTAGGTTAATATTTATTCTATTCTGTTCATAATAATGGAACAATTCTGTTCGTAGGAACAAAGAGAAACAGATTTATTCTATACTCGATAAGTACCAATACGCAATGGGGGGTTGATACCATTTTATATGAGTAAACGCGTCCATCCTTAGTTATCATCAAAAGAACCTATTCATCAAAATTTTCCTTTATTTATTTTTTATTTTGTCTTTCTTTCTGAATTTTTCTAATCTATGGATAAAATAAATACGATAAAGCCAATATTATAAAGACAATAAAACCCTATTGTTACGTTTTCATATCAAAGTGATATAGAGTATTTAGTTTTTTTTTCTTTTAATCCATGCCTATTGGTGTTCCAAAAGTACCTTTCCGAATTCCTGGAGAGGAAGATGCATCTTGGGTTGACGTATAGTGCGACTTGTCATAAATATTGGGTCATATGGGATTTCCCCGTTCTCTCCCCCGATCGAGATATCCTCTGTTTCGCCCAAGAAAGAAAAATGGAATCATCAAAAAATTGGAGCGTGAAGTGCATGCAATTAGATCCATTGTTTGTGGGGATTCATAGTACTATTATCAATTAGAATAATTTTATGGTTGGCTTTGGTTGGACTAAAAAAATGAAATATCCAGGCTCTGTTTATAAAAAACCCAATTGGTAATATATCTACGATTACTACGCGTATCAAAAATGATTCCTCTTTGTTATTTGTAATTTGTAAAGATATCCTATTTGTCAAGCGAGGAAATCTCAAACTAAATACTTGGTGAAAGATCTGAAAGTAATTGAAAAAAGTCATAAAAAATAAATGGTGATCAGAAGATTTGTCCTATATGTGCAAATCAAGATGGGGCGGATCTTTACCCGGAGTAGAGCAGAAACCTAAAAAGATGAAAGAGACCCATTCACGAACAAGAAAATACCATCGTGGTTTGGGTTGAATCTTGATGAAATAATACATCAATGAGAAGTTAATTCGATGAATTTAGTGACTTTTTCTATTATAAGGAAGAACAAAAAAAGTCCAAAACGCATCTTTATTGAAAAATCGAAGAAAAAGGCCTTTCGTTAGAAGTTAGAAAAAACCTGATATGAAAAAGAATAGCCAAAAATAAACAGGACTGGAATCTAGACATTGATTCTTTTTTCGCAATCTTTTTTGAACCGTATGCATCAAAAGGCGCACGTACGGTTCTTAAGGGATACAACTTTACCCTAATCAACCGACTTTATCGAGAAAGATTACTCTTTTTAGGCCAAGACATTAATAGCGAGATCTCGAATCAACTGATTGGTCTTATGGTATATCTCAGTATCGAGGATGATACTAAAGATCTGTATTTGTTTATAAACTCTCCTGGCGGATGGGTAATAGCCGGATTAGCGATTTATGATACTATGCAATTTGTGCGACCAGAGGTCCATACAGTATGCATGGGCTTAGCCGCGTCAATGGGATCCTTTCTCCTAGCTGCAGGAGAACTTACCAAACGTCTAGCATTCCCTCACGCTTGGCGCCAATGAGGTTTTTTTATTTGAGAGAAAAAAGAGAACTATGCCTTCGCCATATGAATATTAAGTAATAATAGCATGGCACTTCGAATTCGATATGAAAAATTTTTGTATTTTTTTTCCAAAAGATTCGATTATGTATCGAGAGAGTAGTATGAGAAAAAAGGGATTTCCGATTTTCGCTTATCTATCGGAAGTCCAATTCAGCGTCACAAACTTTTTTGTTTTCACACCGAGGAGCTCTTAAACTAAACAATATTTTAGTTATAAAAAAGAGCGCGAAAAAATATTTTTTGGATCAAAAAAAGAAACTTTGGGATTGCTGAATCAAAGATAAAAAAAAAATAATCCATTTAAAAATAGAAAGCAACGGAGCCATCATAGTATTTTTTATAGCATTTTTGAACTCCTCCGAAAGGAAGGGTGGCAATTTGATCATTTACCTAATCTGGGGCTGATAAATTATATTTTGATCTTTCTTCAATGGAGGGTAAAAGGGTCAATTTTATTCTAGAGCCGTATGCAATGCACAAAAGATGATGCCCGTACGGTTATTTAATTCTATCTTTTTTCCTATTATTCTTTATCTTTCTTTTCTATTCGTTTCATCACACTAGACCTTGTATCATCAGGGTAATGATCCATCAACCTGCTGCCTCTTTTTATGAGGCGCAAACAGGAGAATTTCTCCTGGAAGCGGAAGAGCTGCTGAAAATACGCGAAACCATCACAAGGGTTTATGCACAAAGGACGGGCAAACCATTATGGGTTGTATCTGAAGACCTGGAAAGAGACGTTTTTATGTCAGCAACAGAAGCCCAAGCTTATGGAATTGTTGATCTTGTAGCAGTTGAATGAAAAAAAGATGGATTTTGTGCAAATCCGTGATTTTAGATTTTATCTCCGAGTTTACTAGTCTATTAAAGAGAAAAAATTCATAATCATCCGGTTAGGATCAATCTAAACCAGCCCATTATGTATATGATTCAACATGCCAACTATTAAACAACTTATTAGAAATACAAGACAGCCAATTCGAAATGTCACGAAATCCCCCGCTCTTCGGGGATGTCCTCAGCGTCGAGGAACATGTACTAGGGTGTATGTGCGACTCGTTTAGATCATAAGCTGGCACAAAAAAAGAAAGAAAAACGCTTTCCAGTATGAATGATCTGTACCTATGAATAGGACAGAATAGAAGAAGGAACGCCATTCACTATTTAAAAATAAGCAAATTGATCCCTTAGTATTGTGTATTAAAGTTTATGGTTTCCAGTGGTGCAAATATAATCACCTGAATTTAAGATGATAAGCAATTCTCCATTGGTAGCAAATGGTTATCCATTAAGCGGAAGAAATCTTCTTTAAATTAAAAAAAAACATAAAAATGAAGTTACCACTCG